ATACTTTTTCGAATGAGCCGAGCCACTAGGATGAAACTAAAAGAGTTCCGCATTATGAACTATGTACCGCGCCCATCACTTAGATGGGCTATAGAAAGTAACATAGGAGGAAATGAAGAAATAGAATATGAAAAAAATATAGAAGGAAATGAAAGAGGCTCATATTCTATTTGTACTGTATCTGAAATGAACTTTGGCTATTCCCATCCCTCAACTCCTCTAGACTATACTTTTTCTATTTCAACTAACTAATTTAGCCTTTCGAATATGTATAAAGTATTAACGTTTTTTTTGAACAAAAGGAGACACAGTACGGACAAATAAAAAAACAAGAGGAAACAAAATGGAATTCTTTTGTATACTTTATATACATATGATATATATTAAGGGGTATATCTCCGACATTTAGATGGATAAATATGTATCATGATTTATACTATTAATGAATATGTATGTCGACCCATATCAATTAATTTTTAGAATATATACTCATACAAATTACTCATGTGCCAGGAACCAGATTTGAACTGGTGACACGAGGATTTTCAGTCCTCTGCTCTACCAGCTGAGCTATCCCGACCATTCACGACGCATCGTCCTCATTTTATTTTAATATAGGACTTGGGTCTATGTCAATTAGTCAATTAGAAAAACGAAAAAGTATTACAAAGTATTATACAGGATCTAATAGAATTTCTTGGATCTTCAAAAAAAAATTTTCAAAGTTTCAGTACAGTACAAGTAATGATATGTATTGTTAATTATTCAAATTTAATGGATTCCTTGCTCAAATCATTTGTACTGTACGCGTATCATATATATCACACACAAGTCTTGTGATAAGAAAAAAATTTTCGCTCAGATCCATTTGTGAAAGAAAAGAGTAGAATGAGAATGAATGATAAATATAACGAATTTTTATTTGAATCGCTAACAAAATGATAAAATGAAAATAAATAATTAGGGAGTCAACCGGGTCGTTTTGGGGATAGAGGGACTTGAACCCTCACGATTTCTAAAGTCGACGGATTTTCCTCTTACTATAAATTTCATTGTTGTCGATATTAACATGTATAATGGGACTCTATCTTTATTCTCGTCCGATTAATCAATTATTAAAAAGATCTATCAGACTACGGTGGAGTGAATGGTTTGATCAATGAATATTCGATTCTTTTTTCAATTTTTAATCGATTCACAACAAGTCTTTCATTTTTCATATAAATATAAAAAAATACAGATTTGGGTCGTCATTAATCATTTTGAGATAGTATTTCAGTACTATACGTATGTATATAGGTTTATCCTTCATCCTTTCTGAAGTTTCGATGGAAGGATTCCTTTACTAACACAATGCAGCCAACTCCATTTGTTAGAACAGCTTCCATTGAGTCTCTGCACCTATCCTTTTTTATTTTCGGTTTATGAAACCCTTGTTTATTTTCATAAAACAGGATTTGGCTCAGGATTGCCCATTTTTAATTCCAGGGTTTCTCTGAATTTGAAAGTTCTCACTTGGTAGGTTTCCATACCAAGGCTCAATCCAATTAAGTCCGTAGCGTCTACCAATTTCGCCATATCCCCTCTTTTTTTTGATGTGATTAAGATCGCATCATGATGCCGCCCCCCCTTTTTTCTTTCATTTCTATTATGCTGGACCGGTTGAATTCATTAGATACCGGTTCCTATATTGAAAAGTGTTTTCTACTATTTGATTTCTTGTATATTTTCTTTCATCTCTATCGGAGACCCGTATTTGGTCCAATCAGAAATGATTCTATCATTTCTATATCATCAATTCAATATAGATCACATAACATATATATTATAGTATAATATATATATTTATTATACTTATATATGCCCCTATTTCTACCGTTTTTAGCGTGCAATTTTAAATACTTGAACGGTCGATTCTTTTTTTTTTTTCGTCTTAGCTTTCACCTTTCCGAATGAAACCAGAGGAGTGTTTCATTATGATCTGGATTGCGCTTTTATCTTTCATGTTATTCTTAGGGCAGGCCTTCTATAACATTATAACATAACAAAAAAACGAAAAGGAAGATTTGAGTATTATTAATTTTAAATTAAATTAATAGCCATAACTAAAACTAATAAAATGGCTATAACTAACCATTCCGTTAATTTAGAATTAGAAGAGAATTCAAAATAAAATTATTTATTAATTAAATATGAAATTATTTCGAATTATATATAATAAATAATAATATTATAAGATTGTAATATGATTGTAATATACAATAAATATAGAAATAGAATAAGATTCTAAATTTAATTACATTACTTTAATTACATTACTTTACTCGATTTTATTTAAAATGAAATATTAAAATATATTTTCAAATTAAAGTTAAATGAAATATATATATTTCTATATATAAAATATATATGAAATATAATAAAATTATGTAATAAAAAATAGTAAACATAGAATAGTAAAAAAAATCTTACCATCTAATTAAGCTAATTAAGATATTTATTATTGATAAACATATATTTGAGAAATAGATCAAAATTTTATATCGCGATATTTAATAATATCGCTATATTAATAGGTATGTTCTATAATATTCAAATATCCAATATGTTTGGAAATTATAAAATTCTATTTTCTATTCTTCCTTATTTTTGATATTTCTATTTTTCTATATATCATATTTCTTATGAAATAGCTAAGAATGAACAGTTAATATCTCAGTAGTTTACTAAATTAGTATACGTGTACAATTTATGTTATGTGAGCCCGCTTAGCTCAGAGGTTAGAGCATCGCATTTGTAATGCGATGGTCATCGGTTCGATTCCGATAGCCGGCTTTTCTCCGTTTGTTTGATTTTTTATTTTTTACATAATTGATAATGTGAAATCAAAGCGAAAAACTTCTTTCGCTTTTCCCAAGGGTCACCCTATCATCTCGTAGGAACTTCCAATTATGAATAAAAATGGGATTGGAGGAGTTCGGTCTCTGGAGAACAAATCAATCAAGAAAAGAACCCTGAATTTTTTTTATTATTATTTTAAATTCTTTTTATTTATTTTATATAATACAATTATTTATATACAATAAGGTCCGGATATTGATACAATTCCTCTAATTATTCTTTGTAATACAATACTTCAGTAAATTTCGATTAATTTATCATATTTTAGTTTAGTTTTAATTTTGTTTTATGAAATTTCATAAAAAATAAGGAGTCTTTATGTCACGTTACAGAGGGCCTCGTTTCAAAAAAATCCGTCGTCTGGGGGCTTTACCGGGACTAACTAGTAAAAAGCCTAGAGCCGGAAGCGATCTTAGAAACCAATCGCGCCCCGGAAAAAAATCTCAATATCGTATTCGTTTAGAAGAAAAACAAAAATTGCGCTTTCATTATGGTCTTACAGAACAACAATTACTTAAATACGTTCGTATCGCCGGAAAAGCCAAAGGATCAACAGGTCAGGTTTTACTACAATTACTTGAAATGCGTTTGGATAACATCCTTTTTCGATTGGGTATGGCTTCGACTATTCCTCAAGCCCGCCAATTAGTTAACCATAGACATATTTTAGTTAATGGTCGTATAGTAGATATACCAAGTTATCGCTGTAAACCCCGAGATATTATTACAGTGAGGGATGAGCAAAAATCTAGGGCTCTGATTCAAAATTATCTTGATTCATCCCCCCGCGAGGAGTTGCCAAACCATTTGACTCTTCACCCATTCCAATATGAAGGATTCGTCAATCAAATAATAGATAGTAAATGGGTCGGTTTGAAAATAAATGAATTGCTAGTTGTAGAATATTACTCTCGTCAGACTTAACCCCAACTAAAATAACAAGGGTTCGGACAATTTTGACCTCTCCATTTTGGCTTAAGTAAAGGGACCCGGGGTAAGTAAGGTAAGGGGTTTGATCTGGGGATTTTGATCTCATTCATGTATCATAGATCGGTAGGGGATTTTCATTCCTTGTCCATTTTGCCCAGTATTTTTCGTACCACAGAAGATTTGGATTAGGAATACAGAATCGATATCAAAGAAAGGTCTAACTGTTGGAGTATACATTTTTATTTGATGCATTGCAGTCAGTAACATTGGTGAATTAGGTGAAGAGTACGGAAAGAGAGGGATTCGAACCCTCGGTAAACAAAAGTCTACATAGCAGTTCCAATGCTACGCCTTGAACCACTCGGCCACCTCTCCTACATAATGATTATGGCCAAAAAACCGAGTTAATAGTGAGTCATTCATATTATTTTGGATAGGTATCTACATTGAATTAAAATTATTAAAAAATTGAACTCTAAAAATAGAAAACTTTTCATCAAAGACAAATCCTTCCGCATAAATCTTTTTTGTGAAAAATTGTAAAATAAAGATATATCTATTCATGTTTGCGAAGATGGGGTTTCCGCCCTTTCTAATATTTATACCGGATTGAATCTCTCAATTGAAACGAATTCAACGATTGATCCATTTTTTTAGACTGTGTTTAATGGATATCTTTAGATCATTATTCAATTTTCATAAAAATTCTAAAATGCCTTTCCAGTTTTAGATTTTTCAACAACAACTCCTTACTCCAACTTCTTAACCCATAGATTGATTTCAAATTCATGAACCGTCCCCCGGATTTTTTTTTTTATTGATTCCTGTCAAAACGAAACAATTTGAGTATGAGTAAAAGGTCTTCCTTTTTATTTTAATGAATCCGTTTTTATGTTATTTCGTACTGTACAATTCCTTTGTTTGTGGGATCATTTTCTCACGAAATGAAATAAAAATAAATTATAGAATGGATTAATACACCTATGTCTAGATCTGGGATAAATGGAAATTTTATTGATAAAACCTTTTCAATTGTAGCCAATATCTTATTACGAATAATTCCGACAACTTCGGGAGAAAAAGAGGCATTCACCTATTACAGAGATGGTGCGATTTGATTATTTTTTTATTTATTTTCTTTTCTATTTTTTACTGCTCTCAGTCTTAAG